TTATGTATTATTATCTTTAAAATTTAAATGTATTGGTCCTATATTATTTTAAATAATGTTTTAAGTTTAATTTGTATTTTTGTTAATTTACAAGTATTTTTAATAAATTGATGTTGTTGTAATTTTTTAAAATAAATATTAGAATTCTTCTTATTTGTAGGGTATAATAATATGGTACCATATTTTTAGATTTTTAGAATTAAAAGATCTCTTTTAAGCCTAGGTTAAAAATAGTTAGTTATATAAGATAATTTCTTATTGATTTAATTGATTTAAATTAGGGGGTAACTAATTGCCTGAGTATCTTGTCTATCACCAAAAACCCAAGGGGGATTGGAGGGGGTTAGAGAGTATTTCATAGGGTAGAGAAGAGGGAGTAGTCAGAGACTAAGGGAAGTATATACTTGGAACGTAAGATATCTCAGAAGAGATAAGATATGTGATGATTTCCACAGGTGGGAAGTACTAGGTTAATAAATTACGTAACCGACGGAATGACTGGATAAATTAACTAAAGATAAATCCCCAAGGGATGTGTGATTGGTTAAAACTAATGTTTTAGTAACATTAAGAAGTATTAATATGTACTTATTGAGTCAATAAGTATGGAATGCAATTATCTATTTAATGCAATGGTTATACCTATTAAATATTTACATGGTCGTGCGCGACCCCACTCGGTGGAGCCCCCTGGGCCGGATCCTAGTGGGGGAGACCACCGGCCCCCCAGGTCAAAAAAGACTGTGAGGAATATAGGAGGGGGGAATATATGCATTATGGGGATGGTGTTGTTGGTTTTTGAAGAATAATTTTGATGTTTGATTCTAGCTTAAACTTAATTTTTAAAAATGTTAACTTAACATGTGAGTTTTTACGTGATAAAAATGTCTAAAAGGACAATATAATTATTCGCAGTTTTTAATTTTAAATTATAGCTCATGCTAGATTTAGTTTTGTGTTATTAGTCTTAACCAATTTTGTGCCAGCAGTTGCGGTTATACAATTAAGGCAAGGAAATTTTTTAGGCTTGTATTAAAATGACTATAATAATATTGGTCGAGTATTTGACTTATTAAGTGAAATTTTATTTCTGTATGTCGGCCATGGTCCATAATATAAGAAAATCAGAGTTTAGACTAGGATTAGATACCCTATTATTTTGATTGTGATATATAATCAGCCTTAATATTAATAGTTATGATCTTTAAACTAAAAGAATTTGGCGGTAATTTAATCTTGTTAGAGGAACCTGTCCTGTAATTGATAATCCACGTTGAATGTTACTTTATCTATAGCTTGTATACCTCTGTCACTGAATGTCTTATTAGGGGTATTATATTTTCTGATACTTATATTTAGGTTTATGGTAGGTCAAGGTTCAGCAATGATAAAGAAGAGATGGGTTACATTATAATTATTTATGAATATGAATATGTAATATGTTATTGAAATTGGATTTAAGAGTAATGTTTTTTAGAAAAAAAAGATGATTTTAGCTCTAAATTATGCACATATCGCCCGTCATTCCTATAATAAATAGGACAAGTCGTAACAAAGTAAGGCTATCGGAAGATGGTCTTAGTAGCAAGTTATACCCATGAGGTTGGGGTTATTGTTTACATCAATAGTGAAGTTGTGCAATTCAACTTAACTTGAAGATTGTGTTGTTATTATATTTTTATATTCTCATCTTTTATTAAAAGTAATTTATTGCTTAGTATTTGTTAAAGGAATTCTTCTTTTTATTATAGTTTATAGTACTGTAAAGGAATCATTTAAGCTCTAATTAAAGTAGTTTTAGTTTAATTGTACCTTTTGTATCAGGGTTAATTAATTATTAATAAATATTTTATTTTCCCGAAATTAAACGAGATAATACTTTATGTTTTTTATTGTTTTATAATTACATATAATAAAGTATTAGTTGTGAAATGCAATTCAAGTTTAAATATCTGGTTTCTTAGGAGCTGAATTGAATTCAGATAACACTTTTACTTTAATTCTATTAAGCTAAGTGTTATTAATATATTTGGGGCTTAGCTCAAATATAAATTTATAATCTTCTATTGAATTGAGGACAGTAGGCTTAGAATCAGCCATCTTAATTCGTTATAGATTCCCTTGATTACTTTTTTTATTTTTTTATATTTAAAATTTTACTAAGATCAATCTGATTAATTGAATATCATTTTTGATAATGATTAAATCAGTATATTATAAAATTATATTATTGGAACTCGGCAAGATTAATTCCCGCCTGTTTAACAAAAACATGTCCTTTAGATTTAAATTAAAGGTCTCACCTGCCCTATGATATATTGAATGGCCGCGGTACTTTGACCGTGCAAAGGTAGCATAATCATTTGTCTTTTAATTGGGGACTAGAATGAATGGTTGGACGAGGAATTACCTTTCTTTAATATAAAAATAAAATTTAACTTTTTAGTTAAAAGGCTAAAATCTTTTTATAGGACGAGAAGACCCTTTAGAACTTAACCTATTATTAACCCCCTCCAATCCCCTATCCCTTGGAGGGTATTAATAATAGGTTGTGTTGGGGTGACATTGAAATATTCTTAACTTTCATTATTATTTTGTCATATATTTATGATTGGCTGATCCATTATTTATGATTATAAGATTAAGTTACCTTAGGGATAACAGCGTAATTTCTTTGGAGAGATCTTATCGATGAAGGAGTTTGCGACCTCGATGTTGGATTAAAATAAGTAGTAGGAGTAGAAGATTACTTACTGGGTCTGTTCGACCCTTAATATTTTACATGATTTGAGTTCAGACCGGCGTGAGCCAGGTTGGTTTCTATCCTTAAATTATGATTATATGTTTTAGTACGAAAGGGCCAAGCATATTAATTAAATTGTTAATTTTGAGTAATTTACTACTTTGGCAGATTAGTGCAATGAATTTAGGATTCATTTATGTAATAAATTTACAGGTAGTAATTTTCTTGATCTCCTTTCTTTTAATTTTAATTTGTATTCTAGTTGCTGTTGCTTTTGTTACTTTAATAGAGCGTAGGGTTTTAAGTTATATTCAAACTCGTAAAGGTCCTAATAAGGTGGGATTTATGGCTTTACTTCAACCATTTTCTGATGGGTTAAAGTTGTTTTTTAAGGAGCAGACCTTTCCTTATTTTTCAAATTTCGTTATTTATTACTTTTCTCCTGTTTTTATGCTTTTCCTTTCTTTTATTTTGTGGATCCTTTTCCCTTATTTGGTTAATGTTTATAATTTTAATTTAGGTATCATGTTTTTTTTATGTTGTACTGGAATAGGGGTTTATGGTGTTTTATTATCTGGTTGGGCTTCTAACTCTAATTATGCTCTTTTGGGTGGGCTTCGTGCGGTGGCCCAAAGTATTTCTTATGAGGTAAGAATGGCATTACTGTTAATTTGTTTATTAATAATAGTTTTTAGATTTAATTTTCTTGATTTTATAAAGTATCAACAATTTATATGATTCCTCTTCTTTTCTTTCCCTATCTTTTTGAGTTTTTTTGCTTCTTGCCTAGCTGAAACAAATCGTTCCCCTTTTGATTTTGCTGAAGGTGAGTCTGAATTAGTTTCTGGATTTAATGTTGAATATAGAAGAGGAGGGTTTGCTTTTATCTTCCTTTCTGAATATATAAACATTATTTTTATAAGTCTTTTATGTACTATTCTTTTTATGGGGTGTAATTTAAGTTCCTTTACTTTTTTTATGAAAATTGTTTTTTTAATTTTTATATTTATTTGGGTTCGTGGCACTCTTCCTCGTTATCGCTATGATAAATTGATATATTTAACTTGAAAGGGGTTCTTGCCCCTTTCGTTATTTTATCTTTTATTCTATATTGGGGTTTTAATGTTAATATATTAGCATTAAGTTTAGTGAAGCTAATAAAGGTTTAAACCTTTTTCTTATATTTTCAAAATATATGCTTTATATTAAGCTACTTAGCTAGCTTATTTTATCTCATGCTATTAGTGTAATAGGATTAATAATATAATATAAAAAATATAAAATGGTTAATACTTGTCCTGTAAAAATAAATGGTTCTTCGGCTGGTCGAGACCCGATTCATGTAAGGAGAATAATGGTTGTTAATAAGGATCAGAATATTATTTTATTAATTGGATAGAATTTTAGGCCTTGAAATTTACTTTTATTAGTGAAGGGAAGAATTATAATGATAACAATGGATAATACTATTGCGATAACACCTCCTAATTTATTTGGGATTGATCGAAGGATTGCATAGGCGAATAAGAAGTATCATTCTGGTTGAATATGTACCGGGGTTACAAGGGGGTTAGCTGGAATAAAGTTTTCTGGGTCCCCGAGAATTCGGGGTTCTAAAAGATTTAAAATCAAGAATCCAAACATAGTAATAATAATCCCTATTAGGTCCTTAATTGAAAAATAAGGGTGGAATGGGATTTTATCAAAGTTTCCATTAACTCCTATTGGGTTATTAGACCCTGTTTGGTGAAGGAAAAGTAAGTGAATTATGGTTAATGCTGCAAGAATAAATGGGAGTAGAAAATGTAAAGTAAAGAATCGTGTTAAAGTGGCATTATCCACTGAAAATCCCCCTCATAGCCATTTAACTAGATCATTTCCTAAATAAGGAACTGCAGAAACTAAATTAGTGATAACTGTTGCTCCTCATAGGGATATCTGTCCTCATGGTAAAACATACCCTAAGAATGCAGTTCCTATTATAACTAATAACATAATAACACCAATTATTCAAGTTATTATAAGTTTATAAGATCCATAATATATTCCCCGCCCAATATGTAAGTAAAGGCAGATAAAGAATAGAGATGCTCCGTTGGCATGAAGGCTGCGTAATAATCATCCATTATTTACATCTCGACAAATATGTGTAACTCTTCTAAAAGCTAGCTCTACATTGCCTGTGTAATGTATTGCTAAAAAAATTCCCGTCATTAATTGAATAATTAGGCATATACCTAAAAGTGATCCGAAATTTCATCATAGAGAGATTCTTGAGGGGGTTGGGAGATCAATAAGTGAATTATTTAAGATTTTAAATAGAGGATGGTTTTTGCGTATTGGTATTTTCATTAGTTTTTTGATCGAAGAGGCCCTTCATTAATACTTACGATGAAATTAATAACAATTATAGTTGCTAGCAGATAGCAGGTAAGGAATAACGTAATAGTTACATTATAGTTTATAAAGAAATTACTGAGTGATATTATTCCCCCCTCCTTTATGGATCAGATTTTTCTTGTTATTATCTGATCCATAAAAATTATTATTGTAATTCCTAAAGTTAATAGGATTATTCTAAGAATGATTAATTTTCATGAGGTGTAAAATTTTTCATTTCTTGCTACTCTTGCCATGTAAATGAATAAAACCAGTGCTCCTCTTAGGATTGTTATTAATAGAATATATGAAAATCAAAACATTCCAGTCATTATTCCTGTAATCATGGCAATAATAATTGTTTGAATAATTAAAGTTAGTCCTATTCTTAAAGGGTGTTTAAGAGTGGGGAAAATTATTCTTGTTAACAATGATAATATTATTATAAAGATAATATTCAGCAATTAGTTTAAATAAAATATTAGTTTTGGGTATTAATGATGATTATTTCATTGCTGAAGTTTTAAAGATTTTTCTATCTATGATTTACAAGATCATTATTTTTTTTAAACTATTAAAACTTATGTTTTATAACCTGCTTTTTTATATTATTATGGGCTCTGGTTTTCTTGTTTTTTGTTCTCTTCGTAAACATATTCTTCTCACTCTTTTGAGATTAGAATATATGGTTATAGGTCTTTTTTTAATGTTTTTTTATTTTTTATTCGGGTTTGGTATAATAAGATATTTTATTTTGATTTTTTTAACCTTCACAGTTTGTGAAGGTGCTTTGGGGCTGGGAATTTTGGTTTCTATAATTCGTAGTCATGGGAATGATAATGTTTCAGGACTCTCTTTTATAACATGATAATAATTATTTTAAGTTCATTATTTATGATTCCTATATTTTTATTTAATTGTTGATGATTAGTTGGAGTTTTTTTGCTCTGTTTATTTTTTTTTATTTTACATAGCTCTTGAATGCTGACTTTTTTTTCCTCTTTAAGTTATATATTAGGGTATGATTTGGTTTCATTATGTTTAATTATATTATCATTTTGGATTATTATTTTGATAATTTTAGCTAGAGGCGTAATTAATATTTTAAATAATTTCAAGGTTGAGTTTATATTAGTTATTTCCTTTTTGCTACTTTTTTTAACTTTATCTTTTTCTACTAGAAGATTATTTCTTTTTTATTTTATTTTTGAAGCCAGTCTAATTCCTACTTTATTTTTAATTTATGGCTGAGGGTATCAACCCGAGCGTCTTTCTGCTGGCTTTTACTTGCTTTTTTATACTTTATTTGCCTCTCTCCCTCTTCTCATTTGTATTTTTTATATTTATAATATATCTTATACTGGTTTTTATTTTTTAATTGATGTTGATTGTAATTTATACATATATATTTCTTTAATTTTAGCTTTTATAGTAAAAATGCCTATAATTTTTACCCATTTTTGGCTTCCCAAGGCTCATGTGGAAGCTCCAATTTCTGGTTCTATAATTTTGGCTGGGGTGTTATTAAAGTTAGGGGGTTATGGTCTCTTTCGTTGTTTTTTATTTATTTATGTTTATGGGGTATATTTAAATTATATTTGATTAGGTTTGAGTCTTTATGGAATATTGATTGTTGGAGTATTATGTTTATCTCAGGTAGATATAAAGTCGCTTATTGCTTATTCTTCCGTTTGTCATATAGGATTAGTATTATGCGGGATTTTAACTCTTAATTATTGAGGGTTAATTGGATCTTTAATTTTAATAATTGGACATGGTATTTGTTCTTCAGGTCTTTTTTGTCTCGCTAATATTAATTATGAACGAACCATAAGTCGGAGTTTTTTTGTAAATAAGGGAATATTGACTTTAATGCCTAGTCTTTCTATATTTTGGTTTATTTTATGTTCTAACAACATTGCCTCTCCCCCCTCCTTGAATCTTTTGGGAGAGATTTTTTTAATTAATAGAGTAATGAGTTGGAGTACTTTAACTTTCCTTTTTTTAGCTGTTTCTTCTTTTTTTAGCTGTTGTTATAGAATTTATTTATATTCTTATATTCAGCATGGTTTCGTTTATAGTGGTTTTAAGTCTATAAGTCTGTGTAATTTACGGGAGTATTTTTTAGTTTTCTTCCATATTCTTCCTTTAAACCTACTTGTATTGAAATTTGATATTGTATCATTATGATTATAAACTTAAGTAGTTTATTGTAAAATAATAATTTGTGGTATTGTAGAAGCGAGGTCGTCTTAAGTTATAAAATTTTCTTTGTACTTTCTGGGTGGTCAATTATTACTTTTCTTAGGCCTTCTTTTTATTTTCTTAGGCCTTCTTTTTCTGAGTTGGGATTTTCTTTGTTTTTTGGATTGAGAATTCTTTGGTTTTAACTCTTGCATGTTTGGGATAACCTTTATTTTTGATTGGATGTCCTTGTTATTTACTGGTTGTGTATTTATTATTTCTTCTATAGTAATTTTTTACAGTCACTCTTATATATTAAATGACAAGTATAAGGTCCGTTTCTATTTTATAGTTATTTTATTTGTTCTTTCAATATTTATAATAATCATTAGTCCTAATTTAGTTAGAATTCTTTTGGGCTGAGATGGACTAGGTTTAGTTTCCTATTGTTTAGTTGTATATTTTCAAAATTACAAGTCCTATTCGGCGGGAATGTTAACTATTCTAACTAACCGGTTAGGTGATGTGGCAATTTTGATTTCAATTGCTTGAATATTAAATTTTGGTAGATGGCATTTTGTTTTCTATACTCATATTCTTGAACAATGAAGCGTATATTTGGTTTTGTTAATTATTTTGGCTGGTTTTACTAAGAGTGCCCAGATTCCTTTTTCTTCTTGGTTACCTGCTGCTATAGCAGCTCCTACTCCTGTTTCTGCCTTAGTTCATTCTTCTACACTTGTAACTGCTGGGGTTTATTTAATTATTCGATTTGGGGATATGTTGAGGTTTAATTCTTGAGTGTTTCTTTTATTGGGTGTATTAACAATATTTATGGCAGGTATTGGTGCTAGATTTGAATTTGATTTAAGGAAGATTATTGCTTTATCAACTCTTAGTCAGCTTGGGATAATAATAAGAATTCTTTTTATGGGATATCCTCAGGCTGCTTTTTTCCATTTGTTAACTCATGCCTTTTTTAAGGCGTTACTTTTCTTGTGTGCAGGTTTAATAATTCATTGTATATCTGATTCTCAGGACATTCGTCATATAGGTGTTATTTCATGTCAACTTCCTTTAACTTGTTGTTGTTTTTGTATCTCTAATATATCTCTTTGTGGTATTCCTTTCCTTTCTGGGTTTTATTCTAAGGATATAATTGTGGAGTTGTTGATGGTCTCTTATTATAATTTTTTTATTTTTGTTTTCTTCTTTTTATCTGTTGGTATGACGGTGGCTTATAGAATACGATTAATTTATTATTGTTTAAGATTTAATATAAACTGTTATCCTTCACAGTCTTTTTTTGATGATTGACTTATAAATAAATCTATGTTAACATTAACATTCTTGTCTGTAGTCTCTGGTAGAGTATTAGGGTGGTTGCTTTTTTCAAGCCCTATTTTATTAACTTTCCCTTTAGAACTTAAGTTGTTACCTTTAATTTTTGTAATTTTAGGAGGTTGGTTGGGTTATGATTTAACTTTTACTCATTATGAATATTTATATAGCTTGAAATTGTACTATTCTTCTTTCTTCTTGGGTTCTATATGATTTATACCTTTCTTTAGAACTATGGGTTCTTATGTAGGAGTTTTACAACTTTCTAAGTCATTTATAGAATCTATAGATGGGGGTTGAGGGGAGTATTTCATGTCAAAGTCTTTTAGGACTTACCCCCCAGTTTTTAGAGGATGGTTATCTTATCTTTCTGAAAATAACATGAGGGTTTTTATGCTTAGTTTTTTCTTTTTGTTATTTATGCTTATTATTTAATTTAAATAGCTTATTTGAAAGCGTGATATTGAAGTTATCAAGATGAGTGTTTCACTCTTTAAATATTCAAAGGTATAATTTACCATCTTTTCATTGAAAAAGAAATGTTTTAATTAAACTATGTGAATAGTAAGAGAAAAACGGAATTGAACCGCTTTAAAAGATAGTTAGCAGCTTCTTTTAGGACTTCATTCTCTTTTAGTCGGATATATAATCATTGTTCCCATTAACAATGGGATGCCTCTGTTTTGGCTTCAACTAATAAGTAAGGAGTTTTTCTCTATTTTTAGGTCGAAACTAAATGTAAATTTTACTTCATTACTTAAGGTAAACTTATTGAAGTATTTTTTAATTGCAAATTAAATGTTTTAATTAAACTATAACCCTAAAATGTTCATTCTAATATGCCGTTCTTTCACTCGTGTAGTAATCCTCTTACTAAAATGATAATAAATATTGATACTGTTATTGCTCATCTTGTTATAGCTCTTGTTTTTATTATAATTACTATGGGTAGAATAATAACGATCTCAATGTCAAAAATGATGAATAAAACTGCAATTAGGAAGAATTGAATTGAAAATGGCATTCGTGATGATCTTTTCGGATCAAAGCCGCATTCAAAAGGGGATATTTTTTCTCGATCAAGGGATGATTTTTTTGAGATCACTGAGCATACATTAATTAAAATAACTGCAATTGTTAGTCTTAATAATCTAGATGTGGCTGTAATTAATATTATTCTCTCTAACCTAGACCTTTTAATTGGAAGTTAAATATACTATATATACTAAAAGAATATCTACCCCATCAGTAAATTGAGATATATAGGAAAAGTCATACTACATCAACGAAGTGTCAGTATCATGCAGAGGTTTCAAACCCAAAATGGTGTTTTGGAGAAAAATGGTTTATTATATGTCGTATTAAACATACTGATAAGAATGTTGTCCCAATAATTACGTGAATTCCGTGAAACCCTGTTGCTATGAAGAAGCATGATCCATAAATTGAATCTCTGATAGTAAATCTAGATTCATAATATTCATAGGCCTGTAAGGCTGTAAAGTAGAGTCCTAAGGTTACTGTGAGGAATAGGCTTTGTATTGCTTGTGTATGGTTGCTTTCTATTAAACTATGGTGAGCTCATGTAACGGTGATGCCTGAACATAAAAGGATTATTGTATTTAGAAGGGGAATTTGTATTGGGTTAAAAGTTTGGATTCCTAGTGGAGGTCATATTATACCAATTTCAACTGTGGGAGATAATCTACTATGGAAGAATCCTCAGAAAAAAGAGATAAAGAAGAAGATTTCTGAAATGATAAATAAGATTATTCCTCATTTTAGCCCTGAGGTAACTGCAATTGTATGTTTACCTTGATATGTGCTTTCTCGTGTAATGTCCCGTCATCATTGAATCATGGTTAAAATAAGAATTAATATTCCTAAATTATATAAAGTTATGTTATTTTTATGGAATCAAAGAATTATACCTGATGTGACAGTTATAGCTCCAATTGAGCCTGTCAAAGGTCATGGGCTATAATCCACTAAGTGATAAGGGTGATTGCTGTGCATTTTCATATGCCACTTCTCTAGTATATAATGTACTTAATACTGAAAATACGTAAGCTTGAATAATAGCTACTGCTATCTCAAATAGTATTAGAATAATTTGTGCTCCTAGAATCATAGGAAGCAGTATGTTAGCACTTGCAGCACTATTGCCTAATAGACACATTAATAAATGACCTGCAATTATATTAGCAGTTAATCGAACTGCTAATGACCCTGGTCGAATAATATTTCTAATAGTTTCAATACAAACCATAAATGGTATTAATGCAGGAGGAGATCCTTCTGGAATCAAGTGTGCGAATATGTTTTGTGTCTGATTTAATCACCCAAAAATCATTAATGATAATCATATTGGGACAGCAAGGGTTATGGTAAACACTAAGTGTCTAGATCTTGTAAACACATAAGGTAAAAGCCCTATTAAGTTGTTTATTAGGATAAATGAAAATATTGAAATAAATAAAATAGTTATTCCCTTTATTTTAGCTCTAAGTAATGTTTCAAACTCTTGATGTAATTTATTAAAAATTAATTTAATAACTATTCTTTGTCGAGAGGGTATCATCCAAAATGTATAAGGTAAAATTACTAATATAATAAAGGTTCTTGTTCAATTTAATGATGCTGAGATACTAGTTGCGGGGTCAAAAGTCGAGAAAAGGTTTGTTATCATATGAATTTATGATAATTTGTTTTATACTCCCTCTTCTCTACCATACTTCCTTTTTCCTTTAATGGGAGGAAGTATACGGTTAATATTATTAATATGAGTGCGGAAATAAATATAATTATAAGGGTTGATCATCATAGGGGAGATATTTGTGGAATTAAAAAGTATTATAAGAATGTTTCCATTTTGACAAAATGGTGTTTTGAGTTTAAACTAACTTTTTCATTAAGGGTAGTTGTTAACTTACCATAGTTTGGTTTAAGAGACCATTACTTACTTTCAGTCACTCAATGAGCTTTCTATTCATTTAATGAATTGATTAATTGAAGTTCTTTCTACAGTAATTGGCATGAATCTGTGATTTGCTCCACAAATTTCTGAGCATTGACCAAATAATAGTCCAGGTCGGTTTAGTGTAAATCTACCTTGGTTTAGTCGCCCAGGGGCTCCGTCAATTTTAATTCCAAGACTTGGGATGGCTCAAGAATGCAATACATCTGCTGCAGTTACTAATATTCGTACTTGGGTATTTATTGGCAGAACTGTTCGGTTATCTACTTCTAGTAGCCGAAATTCGTTTTCTATAATTTCATTGGATGGTTTTATGTATGAGTCGAATTCTATATTTTTGAAATCTGAATATTCATATCTTCAGTATCATTGGTGTCCAATTGCTTTAACTGTAATTATTGGGTTATTTACTTCATCTATAAGATATAATAGTCGTAAGGAGGGTAGGGCAATTAGAATAAGAGTCGCTGCTGGTATAATAGTTCAGATTAGTTCAATTGTTTGTCCTTCTAGCAGAGTTCGGTTAGTAAGTTTGTTTTTTATAGCTCTGGCTAATGAATAACTTACTAGGATTGTGATACCTGTTAGAATTATTAATGTATGATCGTGAAAGAATATTATTTGTTCTATTAAAGGTGAATTTCTATCTTGTAAATTAAGATTACTTCATGTGGCAATTCCTAATAAAAGAGGAACTTTATATATGAAGCTTAAATTCATTGCACTAATCTGCCATATTAGGAGTTGTTAATAATAGGTAGTTCTGTATATGAATGTTCTGCTGGAGGGAATTTTTGTAATCATTCAATGTTTGACGTTATGTTTCTAGCAAATACTATTTGACGCTTTGAGGCAATTCTTTCTCATATAATGAAAATAAAGAGGAGTGTTCCAATTACGGAAATTAAAGATCCGGTTGAGGAAATAATGTTTCAGCACAAATAACTATCTGGGTAGTCGGAATACCGTCGCGGTATTCCTCTGAGTCCTAGGAAGTGTTGAGGGAAGAATGTCATATTCACTCCAATGAATATAATTGAGAATTGGATTTTGAGTCATATTGGGTTTATTGTTATTCCTGTAAATAACGGGAATCAATGAATGAATCTTGCTATAATAGCAAATACAGCTCCTATAGATAGTACATAATGGAAATGTGCAACTACATAATAAGTATCATGTAGCACCGTGTCAATTGAGGAGTTAGCTAAAACAATTCCTGTTAATCCTCCTATTGTGAATAGGAAAATAAATCCTAATGACCAGAGTATGGCTGGTGAGAATGTTATTTTAGATCCATAAATAGTGGCTAGTCATCTAAATACCTTGATTCCTGTAGGTACTGCAATAATTATGGTTGCGGATGTAAAGTATGCTCGTGTGTCTACATCTATTCCAACTGTAAATATATGATGTGCTCATACAATAAATCCTAATAGTCCAATTGATAATATAGCATAAATTATTCCTAAAGATCCAAATGCTTCATGTTTTCCTGATTCTATTCTGACAATATGGGAGATTAGTCCAAATCCTGGCAAAATTAAAATGTAGACTTCTGGGTGTCCAAAAAATCAGAATAAATGTTGATATAGAATAGGGTCTCCTCCCCCACTAGGGTCAAAAAAACTTGTATTTAGGTTACGGTCTGTTAGTAATATTGTAATAGCACCTGCTAAAACTGGTAAAGATAATAATAGAAGAAGGGCAGTAATTCCTACTGATCATACAAATAGTGGGATTCGTTCTGCCGTTATTCCTATAGGTCGTATATTAATAATAGTAGAAATAAAATTTACTGCTCCAAGAATTGATGACACTCCTGCTAAATGGAGTGAAAAGATTGTTAAATCTACTGATGCTCCTCTGTGAGCTAAATTACTTGATAATGGGGGGTATACTGTTCAGCCTGTTCCGGCTCCTCTTTCAACTATTCTTCCTACTAGAAGTAGGCATAAAGAGGGGGGTAAGAGTCAAAATCTTATATTGTTTATTCGGGGGAATGCTATGTCGGGGGCTCCAATTATAAGTGGAACAAGTCAATTTCCGAAACCTCCAATTATAATGGGCATAACTATAAAGAAAATTATAATGAAAGCATGGGCAGTTACGATTACATTATAAATTTGATCATCTCCAATAAATGATCCTGGTTGTCCTAGTTCAATTCGGATTAATCATCTTATTGATGTTCCTAATATACCTGCTCATATACCTAATATAAAATAAAGAGTTCCGATATCTTTGTGGTTGGTTGAAAATACCCATTTGTTCATGGGATAAGGTGGCTGAAAATTAGGCAGTAAATTGTAAATTTACTTATGGTTAATTAAACCTCTTGTCAGGCTTTATAGTCAATATATGATATTAGACTGCAATTCTAAAGTAGTAAGGTTACTAAAGCTTGCAATTTTTTTTGCATTTCTAACTTTGAAGGTTAGTAGTTTAGTTTAACTTAAGGCTTTAGTAACTAAGGATGGATCTGGCTGGGAGAATTATGTTTGTGAATATAATTTTATTAGTAATATTATTCTTGTTTTTGTTAAGATATCATTTAGGTATTGAATATCTAATTATAAATGATGTCATTACTATACGTATATAAAAGAATAGTGTAATTAGTGTTGTTAAAATTATAATTAATAGAATGAAAAATGAATTGGACAAGATTATGTTTTGAATTACTATTCATTTTGGCAGGAATCCAATAAATGGAGGTAATCCTCCAAGTCTTAAAAGGGAAATGGAGATTGCGGTGCTTTCTATAAAAGATAAATTATAAAAATTTATTTGATTTAGGAAATTGGACGAATAGAATTTAAATATAATTGTTAATATAAAGATTATTACTGTATAAATTGATAAATATGTTAATCAGAGTTGGTTGTTAAATTTTATACATATAATTATTCATCCTAAATGTCTAATAGATGAATAGGCCATGATTTTTTTTATGGAGGTTTGATTCAGCCCTCCAATTGCTCCTACGATTACAGTAGAAATTATAATAGGAGTGATAATATAGCTTTTATTAATCAACGTTCTAATTACTATTAAAGGGCCTACTTTCTGTCATGTTATTAAAATAAATCCTTCTATTCATTCTATCCTTTCTATAATATTGGGGAATCAAAAATGGAAGGGGGGTGCTCCCAATTTGATTATTATTCTAATTCTAATAATAATAATAATCAATTCATTAACCCAGTTGGGGGTTACTAAAATTAATGAATTAATTACAATTATTATGAGTATAAGAATTGACCCTATTCTTTGGGCTAGGAAATAGATTATACATCTTTCGGATGCTTTTGTGTTTTTATTTTTGAATAAAATGGGAATAAATGATATTATATTAATTTCAATCCCTATTCATATCCCTAAAAGGTTCTCAGATCTTATAATTATGAGGTTTCTAAGGATCAATATTGTCATAAATAGGATCTTTCTTGTGTTAATTAAAAAGAAGAAGGTTGAACTTCTATACTTAGGGTATGAACCTAATAGCTTTATTTAGCTTATCTTTTTTATATTTTAGTGTAAAATGCACGTGGGATTTTGATTTCCAAGGTTTTGGTTTGATTCCATAAAGTATAATTTACTGACTTTGTTCTGAAAAAATAGGGGACACGGCACCATATTCGACCCGCCTAAGTTGATGACAGTATATAATACATTTTCTATTCTATCAAAATAGTCCTATTGTTCAGGCATATCATC